ATATCAAAAGGAATCACTAATCCAAGATCAAAATATTCGGAGGACTCTTCTGACCAAACAAAAAATATGTAATTGTCAGCAAAGTTGTTTACTTTTTTTAATCCAAGAAGTTTTTCTTACTTTCTACACAATAAATAGGTCATCGATTCAGCATTGGCTAAAAAACCCCAATAAGTAGTTCAAATCATTTTATCGATATGAGTGTTTTATATTGATAAAATATTTATTTTGAAACCATCTCTAAATTAACATAGTGGTAGAAAGAATACCATGCCGCGTCTGGACTTCAAACAATTTAGCTTTAACCATGTTAATGGTCCCACATTATTGGTTGATAGAGAATCAAAGTGGATTTTCCAATAAATTACGAAATGCTATAGTTCTTACATATGATTTCTGAATTGATTCAGAAGTAATTCGCGAGATCATGCACTCTTCTTTCTTAGATATCACTTTCCTAGTTATAACAGAAAAAGTACATCTGGTTGGATCCAGCCTATTCTTGAAATAAACAACTCGCACACACTCCCTTTCCAAAAAAGATCAAGACCCCAAGCACTACACTTAGATTTATTAGATTTGTTGCTAAAATATCGGTATTAAACCCGAAACTCCCGGCGGATGGCCAGTGGCCCAAAGAAACGAAAGAATCGGTTACATTTTTCATATGATCTCCTCGTATAGATAGACTAAAAAATAGAACAGAGTTCTTTTTGTATTACTTTGTCCTATTTATATATATATAGTTATAGTTTCCTACTTTCTAAATCGAATCAAAAATCTATTCGATTTAGAAATCCTGAATTACCTCCTTGGCCCCACCCCCCTCTAAAAAAAAAAGGCCTACGAACACGAACGGGAAGGATGAAAGCGAGTTGGTATGCTAATTCCTCATCTGCAAATCAGCCCTTCCCGTGGGTTATTTTCTCAACGAATAAGTAATTCTAGGAATGAAATCTTTATATAATTCGAAAAAACAAAGCACAAGTCCAGGGCAATAAAATATGAAAAATTTTTCTTTTTCATATTTATAATATTAAACAAAAGGATTAGCAAATAAAAGTGCTAATGCTACAACCAGGCCATAAATTGTTAAAGCTTCCATAAAAGCTAGACTAAGCAATAAAGTACCTCGTATTTTTCCTTCCGCCTCGGGCTGTCTCGCGATACCTTCTACAGCTTGACCCGCAGCAGTACCTTGACCAACTCCAGGTCCAATAGAAGCAAGCCCTACAGCCAATCCAGCAGCAATAACGGAAGCGGCAGAAATCAGTGGATTCATGATAAGTTCCTCGTACCAAAAAAAAAATGGTTAATGATACATTCAACCAATGAACTATGACTTAATTATTCCATTGCTACGATTCATCCAGTCGAAGTAACTACGAACTTCGAATTCAAGTAATAACATGATTGAATCATCAAAATTACTTTGATATCTCTTTTTTAGTTTCTCTCGATAAATTATTTGTGAATCCATACAACTTTAGTTTTTCCGTTTTTTTTGTCCCGAATCGCTCTTTGAATTCTTCGATTTTTTTATTGACTTAATCCGTTTATTCATTCAACTCACAGTCACAGATGAGACAGAAGGACTTCTATAGAATCCCCATCTACATTCACATTCGATTAGTAGGGAAAATTAGATATATCTTTAGCTCGTATATAACTAGTCAATATCTAATATCACATATACATGTCTTTTTTCCACAATGTAAACCAACTCTTTCAATTCAATTTGATAAGGATGCGTCTAACCCTTGACAAGGGTTAACTTATAGCCATTCAATTCCATATACTTAGTTCGACCTACCCTCTACGAACATTTTATGAACCCCGCTTTTTATCAATTATCCTTTCCCTTCCCCCTTCATTTATCATTTTTATCATTATCCTGCAACCTAAATTGATAAGATAATCAATGGATAAATTGGTTGGGCCGAATCGTTGCATAGAAATTGATTTGATTGATCTAAGTTCATACAATTTATTATTTTGATCTAAGTTCATACAATTTATTATTTATTAATATTTTCCTTTGGTCAATCGGCGAATAAAATGAACTGAAAAGGGGAATCATTCTATAGAACATCCTTTTTTTTTAATGACATTTAATAATACGTGGTAATACCACAAGACTTCTTCGTCAAATTACGACTCCGAATAGTGAATATTCGGATTCGATGACCAATCTAAACCGAATATTCATTGGGGGGAAGGTATGATTATGATATAAATGGACCAAACAGGAATTTTAGGAAAAAGATCTTTGAGATCTCTTTCCCCCCTTTTTTCAATTCTCTACTCTAATATCTTTGTTGTAATCTTTTTTTCTATTACTCTGATCGTAGATAGTGTAGTTGTATCTTTTCATTCCCTAAGTCAATTTTTTTTAGCCACGCACACATTGCCTTAGGTAAAAAAAAAAAAAAAAGACTTTCTAGTCAATGGTGGCCCTCCATGGATTCACCTATATAAGCCGCGGCTAAAGTTGCAAAAA